GGGTAGTAGAGGTGAGAAATAACATCTATAGATAGCTTCTTTTGGATAGGATTCTCTAATGAGTTATTTTAATGGACTGATGAGTGAGATTAGTATGCGCGGTTCTATTTTTGGAGGGTTGATTAAACTAGTCTCTGTCCGTTGGACGCGTGTGCGCACGGGGGTGGATATATGTGTATATGTCCTGTGACCATTGACTGAACTGCACCTTATATCAATGCGGTGGGGATAAATGATGAAGGATAAGCCCAGCTACAAGTTATTTGACTGCTACGAGGCCACTCTGGCCATAGTGGAGTGATACCAATTTCTCCCCCCCCAAAAGTTAAAAATACCAAATGCATGACACCACAGTTATGTGTGATCATGGGCTGATTAGTCACTAGTCCATCGAGATGTCCCATTTGAGAGGTTAGTAGGATTGGATTGAGGATTGTTATGGCCCTGAAGTAAGAACCAGATGCCAGGTATAGTTTCAGGATAGGAACCCCCACATATGATGGGCCCGGAGCGAGAAGAGGTATACGTCACGCAAGGATTGATGATTTCCCGAGGCATGGTGATTAAGCTCGTGATCTAAGTGATATACATACATGTAAAGCCAACCATAATATATACATGCTTATATGCATGGGGCAAACCATTAATGCACGATATACATGGGGGGAGGGGGGGGAAGGCATACATACTGGGCAAGCACAGTAAATGTTGTTAAATATATGAATTGAAATAATGGAAGTGAGGAAATCAGGGAATAGTTTAGTTAGAATGTCAGCTTTGGGTGCTGATGGTGGGGTTATTGCCTCTTCCTTGAGTCTTAGGGAGATTGGGTTCTCCGTTTTTGGTTTACAAGACCAAGGTAATGAGTATACTACAAAGACTCTTCATTTTAATAGGTTGTTCTCAATGATGCTGGCGATAGGTATGAGAACTAGGAGGAGCATAAAGTAAAGGATTGAGGCTAGTTGGCCGATGGTAATGAATGGGTGTTCTACTGGTTGGCCGCCGATTCAGGTTAAGGTGAGAAGGTCGGCTACTAGTAGTCAGAACAAGCATTGGCTTAGTGGGCGGAACATCATGCCTCGTTGTTTTGAGGTATGTAGCAGTGGGATGATGGCCAAGATTAGGATGGATAAGATCAGGGCTAGTACTCCTCCTAGTTTGTTGGGGATGGATCGCAGGATTGCATATGCAAACAGGAAGTATCATTCGGGTTTGATATGGGGTGGTGTACTGAGTGGGTTGGCAGGGGTGTAGTTGTCTGGGTCTCCTAGTAGGTCTGGGGAGAATAGTACCAGTATTATTAGTACTAGGGCTAGGGATAGGGCGCCCAGGATGTCTTTGATGGTGTAGTAGGGATGGAATGGGATTTTGTCAGAGTCGGATGGGATTCCGGAGGGGTTGTTGGATCCTGTTTCGTGGAGGAATAGGAGGTGGATTGCTGCTAGGGCTAAGATAATAAATGGTAGAATAAAGTGGAAGGCGAAGAATCGTGTTAGGGTGGCTTTGTCTACTGAGAATCCCCCTCAGATTCATTCTACGAGGTCAGTTCCGATGTATGGGACGGCTGATAGCAAGTTAGTGATTACGGTTGCGCCTCAGAAGGATATTTGCCCTCATGGTAAGACGTAACCTATGAATGCTGTTGCTATAGTTGTGAATAATAAGATAATACCAATGTTTCATGTTTCGGGGAATATGTAGGATCCGTAGTATAGGCCGCGCCCTACGTGTAGGAACAGGCAGATAAAGAATATGGAGGCTCCGTTTGCGTGTATGTACCGGATGATTCAGCCGTAGTTGACGTCTCGGCAGATATGTGTGACCGATGAGAAAGCTGTAGTTGTGTCCGGGGTGTAGTGTATGGCTAAAAATAAACCTGTAAGAATCTGAAGGATCAGGCAGACTCCGAGTAAGGATCCGAAGTTTCATCATGCTGAGATGTTTGATGGTGCAGGTAGGTCGATGAACGAGCTGTTGATGATCTTGGCTAATGGATGGGCTTTGCGAATGTTGGTCATTAATGTTCTTATAGTTGAAATACAACGGTGATTTTTCATGTCACTGGTCATGGTTAGATTCCATGTAGGAATAATGATGACATACATTGTATTCATTCTAAGTGTTATTTTTGTAGTTAGTTTTGTAGGGTTTTCTTCAAAACCCTCTCCTATCTACGGTGGATTGGTTTTAATTGTTAGTGGGGCCGTTGGTTGTGGCATTGTGTTGAGTTTTGGGGGATCGTTTTTGGGTTTAATGGTGTTTTTGATTTATCTGGGAGGTATGTTGGTTGTTTTTGGGTATACTACGGCTATGGCTACTGAGCAATACCCTGAAGTTTGGGTTTCTAATAAGGCCGTACTGGGTGCTTTTATTGTTGGTCTGTTGTCTGAGTTGTTAACTGCTTGTTATATTTTAAAAGGTGACGATGTTGAGGTTGAAGTTGTATTGAAGTTTAATGGGGCGGGTGACTGGGTTATTTATGATACTGGTGATTCAGGGTTCTTTAGTGAGGAGGCTATGGGGATTGCGGCCTTGTATAGTTATGGGACTTGGTTAGTTATTGTTACTGGTTGGTCGCTTCTTATTGGGGTACTGGTGATTATGGAAGTTACTCGTGGAAACTAAGTGTAAGTAGGCTGAGGGCTAGGGTTAGTATGAATGATAAGAAGTATAGTTTGATTAGGCCTTTTTGGTTAGTAGTGGTGATTGAAGATTTTATTTGGAAGTGGGAGATAGATTTTGGCAGAATTTTTTCTAGTCAGATTAGATCTAGCAGTGTTGATGCTGATTTTTGGCTTATGAGTAGGTTTATTTTAGGTATTAGGCGGTGGATGGTGGTGGGAAAGTAACCTAGTATGTTTGAGAATTTGAATAGGTCAGAGGGGTGTTTGAATTTTAGGCTTTGCATTGTGAGGTTAAGTTCTAGTGCCAGGATGAAACCTAAGACAGTTACAGCAAGGGCCATGATTTTTAGATAATGAGGCATAGTTATCTGTGGAGTGGTGGTGGGAGTAATATTGTAGGAGATTAGGAATCCTGCGAAGACGCTCCCCAATAGAAGACGTTTAATGGAGTTGATTAGGAGTGGATTATTCTCGTTGATTGTGATGATAGGGCTGAAACGGGGTTGTCCCAGGAGTGCGAAGAATAAAATTCGAGTGCTGTAGGCAGCTGTCATGGAGGTGGCAACGAGGGTTATTAGAAGGGCTCAGGCGTTGGTATACGACGTGTTGGCGGTCTCGATGATTAGGTCTTTGGAGTAGAATCCTGTTAGGAAGGGTATTCCTGTGAGTGCCAGGTTTCCGACAATTAGGGAGGTTGTGGTGAATGGTAGTGCTTTGAACAGTCCTCCTATTTTTCGAATATCTTGTTCGTCATTTAGGTTGTGGATGATTGATCCGGAGCACATGAACAGTATGGCTTTGAAGAATGCGTGTGTGCAGATATGAAGGAACGCCAGGTAAGGTTGGTTGATGCCAATGGTTACAATTATTAGTCCGAGTTGGCTTGAAGTGGAGAAAGCAATGATTTTTTTGATGTCGTTTTGTGTTAAGGCGCAGATTGCTGTGAATAGAGTGGTGATCGCTCCTAGGCATAGTGTGATGGTTTGTATAGTTTTGTTATGTTCCATTAGGGGGTGAAATCGGATCAGGAGGAAAACTCCTGCTACCACCATTGTGCTTGAATGTAGTAGGGCTGATACAGGAGTTGGGCCCTCTATAGCTGAGGGCAGTCATGGGTGGAGGCCGAATTGTGCGGATTTACCGGTAGCTGCTAGTAGTAGGCCTATGAGAGGAATATTCAGGTTTTTATGGTTGGTTATGAGGATTTGCTGGAAGTCTCAGGTGTTCAGGTTAGCTAGAAATCAGGCTATGGCTAGGATGAATCCTACGTCTCCAATGCGGTTATATAGGATGGCTTGTAGTGCGGCTGTGTTGGCATCTGTCCGCCCGTATCATCAGCCGATAAGTAGGAATGATATAATGCCTACTCCTTCTCATCCGATAAACAGTTGAAACATATTGTTGGCAGTGACCAGAATTATTATAGTGATGAGGAAAAGTAGTAGGTATTTGAAGAATCGGTTAATATAAGGGTCTGAGTGTATGTATCATATTGAGAACTCTATGATAGATCATGTAACGAATAATGCTACTGGTACGAAGATCATTGAGAAGTGGTCGAGTTTAAAGCTGAGTGAGAGCTTTATTGTTTGGATTGTAATTCAGTGTCAATTTGAAATTATTGTGTCTTGTCCTGAGTGGAGAAACATTATTATGGGGATTAGGCTGGTTATAAAGGCGTATGAGGTAGCAGTTTTTACGTATTGGGGGTAGAGTTTATTGGTGTATAGGGTGGTACTGGTTGTTATGATGGGGAGGGTTAGTATGAATAGTGTTACGAGGATAGATGAAGTGAATAGATTGATTACTTTTATTTGGAGTTGCACCAATTTTTTGGTTCCTAAGACCAATGGATAACTACCATCCTTTAAAAGTTGAAAAAGCCATGTTTTTATACATGGGAGCATGAGTTAGCAGTTCCTGCATAATACTTTTTCGGTAAATAAAAAGGTTTGAGCTTTTATTGTTAGATTCACAATCTAACGTTTTTGTTAAACTATATTTACAGTAGATGGGGCCTAGGATGATTTTAGGGTTGAGTGAGAGTAGTAACAGGGGTAATAAGTGGAGGACTATTAGGGAATTTTCTCGTGTGAATGATGGTTTGATGTTTTTAACGTGGTGTGTAAATTTTCCGCGTTGTGTAGTAGTTAGTATGTATAGGGAGTATAGGGCAGTGATGGTGATGTTAACACCTATTAGGATAATGGTGATGTTAGATCATGAAAATGAGGCCATAACTACGAATAGCTCTCCTACTAAGTTGATTGTAGGGGGTAGGGCTAGGTTGGTTAGGCTGGCGAGTAATCATCATGTGGCTATTAGTGGTAGGAGCATTTGTAAGCCTCGTGCGAGGATCATAGTGCGGCTGTGAGTGCGTTCGTAGTTGGAGTTAGCTAGGCAGAACAATAGGGATGAAGTTAGGCCGTGAGCAATTATTAGGGCTGTCGCTCCTATGTAGCTTCACGGTGTTTGGATGAGTACTGCTACGATTACTAAGGCCATGTGGCTGACGGAGGAGTAGGCAATTAGGGATTTCAGGTCTGTTTGGCGTAGGCAGATGGAGCTTGTTATGATTATCCCTCATAGGGATAGCATTATGAAGGGGTATGCCATGTAATTCGTTAGGGGGCTTAGTAGTATGGAGATTCGCATTATTCCGTATCCGCCCAGTTTAAGGAGCACAGCGGCAAGGACTATGGATCCTGCAATGGGGGCTTCTACGTGAGCTTTTGGGAGTCATAAGTGAAGGCCGTATAAGGGTATTTTTACTATGAATGCTATTATGCATGCCAGTCATAGTAGTGCGTTGGATCAGGAGTTTGGTAGGGGTTGCGCTCAGTATTGAATTATCAATAGGTTTAGGGTGCCTAGGTTGTTTTGGAGCCATAGGAGGGCGATTAGGAGAGGTAAGGAGCCCACTAGAGTGTAGAATAGGAAGTATAGGCCAGCATTTAGGCGCTCTGTTTGGTTGCCTCATCGGGTGATGATGATTAGTGTTGGCATGAGTGTGGCTTCAAATAGGATGTAAAATATAATTAGTTCTGTGGCGGTGAATGTTATGATTAGGAGTAGTTGCAGTGTTACTAGTGTTGTAATGTATAGTTTTTTCCGGGTGAGGGTTTCTTTTGATAGGTGGTGTTGGCTTGCTATGAGTATCAGGGGGAGAAGTCATGTTGTAAGTATTAATAGGGGCGTTGATAGGGAGTCTGCAAAAAATAGTAGTGAGAAACTCAGGTTATTGTCTAAGGATTGGTTAAGGTATGTTAGGCTGATTAGGCTAATTAGTATGCTGTAGGCTGTTGTATTAATTCAGATTATGTTATGCTTTGATAGTCATGTTAGGGGGATTAGCATTATGGTTGGTACGATGATTTTTAGCATTGTAGTAGATTCAAGTTTTGTACGTAGTCTGTTCCGTACGTATTAGAGACTATGACTAGTAAGGACAACCCGAGAGCTGCTTCGCAAGCTGCGAATACGAGTAGGATGATGGGGGCCATGCTGGCTAGTGTGAAGTGATTTGTTAGAATGGTGACCGATATTATGATGAAGAGGGATAGCATTATGCCTTCTAGGCAGAGTAGGGAGGACATTAGGTGGGATCGGTAGACGAGTAGTCCTATGAAGGATAGGATAAAGGCCAGGAAAATGTTGATATGCACCATGGTCATCTGATAATTGTAATGTGGTTTACAATCTAATGAGTCGAAATCATTTGTTTTTATTAAACTAATTATCACTATTCATTTCATTCTAGGCCTTCTTCAGTCCATTCATAAGCCAAGCTTACGGCTAGGAGGGAGATTAGCATTAGCGCTGTGACGAGTGTAGTCTTCAGGTTAGTTGATTGTGAAGCTCATGGTAGTGGTAGAAGTAGAGCGATTTCTAAGTCGAATAGTAAAAATGTAATGGCCACTAGGAAGAATTTTATGGAGAAAGGGAGACGTGCTGATCCTAGGGGGTCAAAGCCACATTCGTATGGACCCGCTTTTTCTGTGTAGATATTTAGTTGGGGAAGTCAGAATGCGATTAGGACGAGTAGAGATGTTAGTGATACATTGGTAAGTAGGGTCAGTATTATATTTATTATTTCCCTCTGGATTTTACCAGAACTAGCTGATTGGAAGTCAGCTGTACTTGTTAATACTAGGGAGATAAGATCCTCATCAATAGATAGATACGTATAGGAATAGTCATACGACGTCTACGAAATGTCAATATCAGGCAGCCGCTTCGAATCCAAAATGATGGTTGGATGTGAAATGGTAGTTTAATTGACGTAAGAAACAGACAATAAGGAAGGTGGATCCAATGATGACGTGGAGGCCATGGAATCCCGTGGCCATGAAGAATGTGGAGCCGTAAACTCCGTCGGAGATTGTAAATGGTGCTTCATAGTATTCCGAGGCTTGTAAGAGGGTAAAATATAGGCCCAGAGAGATTGTAATGAAGAGGGCTTGAAGCATGTGTTTGCGGTCTCCTTCTATTAGACTGTGGTGAGCTCAAGTGATGGAAACTCCGGAGGCTAGGAGGACTGAGGTATTGAGTAGCGGGACTTCTAGGGGGTTTAGGGGTGTGATGCCTGCGGGTGGTCAGCATCCTCCTAATTCGGGGGTTGGTGCTAGACTCGAGTGATAGAAGGCCCAGAAGAAGCCTGCAAAGAAGAAGACTTCTGATGTAATGAAAAGGACTATTCCATATCGTAGGCCCTTCTGAACGGAGGGGGTGTGGTGGCCTTGGAACGTCCCCTCTCGGACAATATCTCGCCATCATTGGTACATGGTTAGTATGTTGGTTATTATGCCTAGAGTTAAAAGGAGTGTTGAGTTAAAATGGAATCATATTACTAGTCCTGATGTTATAAGGAGGGCGGAGAGGGCTCCCGTTAACGGTCAAGGGCTCGGGTTAACTATGTGGTATGAGTGGGTCTGGTGGGTCATTAAGTATTATCATGTAAGTATAAGCTTACTAGTAAGGTGAAAACATAAGCTTGGATGAGGGCTACTGCAAATTCTAGGATGGTCAGGAGGATAAGGATTACAAAAATTACTATTGCTGTGGTGGGGCTGATATTCATTAAAGCTAGGGTAGCTCCTCCGATTAGGTGGATTAATAGGTGGCCCGCAGTGATGTTGGCTGTTAGTCGCACAGCTAGGGCTATAGGTTGGATTAGTAGGCTAATAGTTTCGATGATAATAAGCATGGGGATTAAGGGGAGTGGTGTTCCTTGTGGTAAAAAGTGGGCCAGAGAGGCTTTGGTCTTGTATCGGAAGCCGGTAATTACCGTGCCTGCTCATAAGGGGATAGCTATCCCTAGGTTTAAGGACAGTTGGGTAGTGGGGGTGAATGAGTGGGGCAATAGGCCTAACAGATTAGTAGAAGCAATAAATAAGATGAGGGATATAAGTATTAATGCTCAAGTTTGCCCTTTTTGGTTGTGGATGGACAGTATTTGTTTTGATGTCAGTTGGACTAGTCATTGTTGGATCGAGATAAGTCGATTGTTGATTAGTCGGTTAGGTGAGGGGAACATGATACTTGGGAATATCACGATAGCGATGACAATAGGTAGTCCTATTATTGTAGGGGTGATGAAAGAGGAAAACAGATTTTCGTTCATTTCTTTTCTCAAGGTGTAGCGGATTTTGACATGATTATTAGTTTTGGCTTGGGGTCTTCTGGGAAGTAATATTTCGACACTTTTAGCTGGAATATAAGGAACAGGGTGACAATTATTGATAGGATAGTAATGAGCCAAGTTGAGGTGTCTAGTTGTGGCATGTCATTGAGGAGAGGTTGGGCTCTCAATCTTTAACTTAAAAGGTTAATGCTGTTTAGCTTCTCAATGAATCTATAGCATTGAGGCGGATCATTTTTCGAAATATGACAAGGGGACTAGTTCGAGAACAATGGGCATAAAGCTGTGATTAGATCCACAGATCTCTGAGCACTGGCCGTAGTATAACCCTGGGCGCGTGGCCATTAGGGTGGTTTGATTTAGGCGTCCTGGGATGGCGTCAGTTTTTAGTCCTAGGGACGGCACGGCTCACGAGTGTAATACGTCTTCAGATGAAATTAATATACGAATTGTTATCTCCATTGGGAGGACTACTCGGTTGTCTACTTCTAGCAGTCGTAGTTCTCCGGGTTTTAATTCTTGGGTTGGGACTATGTAGGAGTCGAAACTCAAGTCTTCGTAGTCCGTATATTCGTAGCTTCAGTACCATTGATGTCCTATGGTTTTTACGGTTAAGGAGGGGCTGTTGATTTCGTCTATTATATAGAGGATTCGTAACGAAGGGAGGGCAATTAGGATCAAGATAATAGCGGGCAAGATGGTCCAGATTGTTTCGACCGCTTGGGCGTCCATGGTACTAGTGTGTGTGAGCTTGGTGGTTAGTATCAGTGAAATGATATATAGAACAAGAGAGCTAATTAAGAATACGATTATCAATGTGTGATCATGGAAGTGTAGGAGTTCCTCTATGATGGGGGAGGTCGCATCTTGGAGGCCTATTTGGAAGGGGTACGCCATAGAGGTATAAAGGGTTTTCACCTATAATTTGACTTTGACAAAGTCATGTAATTTTTACTAATACCTCTTTATCAAGAAAGACATAGTGGTTATGACATTGGCTTGAAACCGATTCTAGGGGGTTCGATTCCTTCCTTTCTTATTTTGATAGCACGTAGGTTGGCTCTTCGAAGGTGTGGTACGGAGGAGGGCATCCGTGTAGTCACTCAATGTTTGTTGAGGTGAGTTCTACTGTCAATACTTCTCGTTTGGATGCGAAGGCTTCTCAGACTATGAAGATTATTAGTATCACCGCTGTTAGTGAAATGAATGAGCCTATGGAAGACACTGTGTTTCATGTTGTGTAGGCATCTGGGTAGTCGGAGTAGCGTCGGGGCATACCTGATAGGCCTAGGAAGTGCTGAGGGAAGAATGTTATGTTTACCCCGACGAATATAATTGTGAAGTGGATTTTTGCTCAAACGTCATTTAGTGTGTATCCTGTAAATAGAGGGAATCAATGGACGAATCCGCCCATGATTGCAAATACTGCCCCTATTGAAAGGACGTAGTGGAAATGCGCTACTACATAGTACGTGTCGTGAAGGACAATGTCTAACGACGAATTTGACAATACAATGCCCGTTAGACCGCCAACTGTAAATAGGAAGATAAATCCTAGGGCCCACAGCATAGCCGGCGACCATTTAATATTCCCCCCATGCAGGGTGGCTAGTCAGCTAAACACCTTAACTCCCGTAGGGATAGCAATGATTATAGTGGCTGATGTAAAATATGCTCGTGTATCAACATCCATACCCACAGTAAATATGTGGTGGGCTCATACAATAAAGCCTAGGAAACCAATGGATATCATTGCTCACACCATTCCTATATAGCCAAACGGCTCTTTTTTCCCTGAGTAGTATGTTACAACATGTGAAATAATCCCGAAACCAGGTAAAATTAAGATGTACACTTCTGGATGCCCAAAAAACCAGAACAGGTGTTGGTATAAAATAGGGTCCCCTCCCCCGGCCGGGTCAAAAAAGGTGGTATTCAGGTTTCGGTCTGTGAGTAGTATGGTAATACCGGCTGCTAGAACTGGCAGAGATAGAAGTAGAAGTACGGCTGTAATTAGGACAGATCATACAAACAAGGGAGTCTGGTATTGTGATATTGCAGGGGGTTTTATATTGATGATAGTAGTAATAAAGTTGATGGCCCCTAGGATGGATGAGACACCTGCCAAGTGAAGAGAAAAAATTGTCAGGTCTACCGATGCTCCTGCATGTGCTAGGTTTCCTGCCAGAGGGGGATATACAGTCCATCCTGTTCCTGCTCCCGCTTCTACCATAGATGAGGTTAGAAGGAGAAGGAAGGATGGGGGTAGAAGTCAGAAGCTTATATTATTTATTCGCGGGAATGCTATATCAGGTGCACCAATTATTAGGGGCACCAGTCAGTTTCCAAACCCCCCGATCATGATTGGCATTACTATAAAGAAGATCATTACAAATGCGTGGGCGGTGACGATAACATTGTAAATCTGGTCGTCTCCTAGTAGGGTGCCGGGTTGACCTAATTCTGCTCGGATTAACAGGCTGAGGGCAGTGCCTACCATTCCGGCTCATGCACCGAATAGAAGGTAAAGGGTGCCAATATCTTTATGGTTCGTGGAGAATAATCATCGATGTATGAACATGGGTAAAATGGCTGATAAGAGCACTAGACTGTAAATCTAAGGATAGGGGTTTAAGTCCCCTTTTTGCCAAGCCTCGTGGTGAAATATCACGTTGAATTGCAAATTCAAAGAAGCAGCTTCAACCCTGCCGGGGCTTCTCCCGCCTTTTTTTTCTTCGCGGCGGGAGAAGTAGATTGAAGCCAGTTGACTAGGGTATTTAGCTGTTAACTAAAGTTTCGTGGGATGGTAGCCCACCAATCTAGGAAGGGCTTAGCTTAATTAAAGTGATTGATTTGCGTTCAATAGATGTGAGATATATTCTTGCAGTCCTTAGGGTAGGTTCAGGAGTTAAGTGAGTGGCACTTACTTAGGGCTTTGAAGGCCCTTGGTCTTTTTAACCTAAACTTCTAGAATAGTGTCAGTATTATTGGGGCTAGTGGGAGTAGTATGGTTGAGGTTACAACTAGGGGGGACATGAGGATGGTATTTTTTGTGCTTTCGAATTGTCATTTTATTTTTATGGTGTTTGTTGAGGGGAATATGGTCAGTGCTGTTGCGTATGTTAGTCGTATGTAGAAGTACAGGTTTAGTAAGGCCGTTATTGCTATGAATATTGCTGTGGCGATTATATTGTTTTTTGTGAGTTCGTGGACAATTATTCATTTGGGGATGAATCATTTGGGGATGAATCCTGAGACTAGGGAGAGTATGATTATTAGGACTAGGGAAGTTATCAGTGGGAGCTTGTTTCATATGAGGGATAGTGATAGTGTAGTCGTGGATGAGCTTAGGGCGAATAGTATGAATGCTCCTAGTGTTATTATAATGTAAATTGTAAGGTTTAGTAATATTAGGGTGGGATTGTATGCTGTTACAGCGATTATTCATCCCATGTGAGCGATTGATGAATAAGCTAGGATTTTTCGGAGTTGTGTCTGATTGAGGCCCCCTCAGCCTCCGGCCAGGACGGATATGGCCGCTATAGCTATTAATAGGTTTGGGTTGATGGAGGGGGAGATTTGGTATAGAATGGATAGAGGGGCGATTTTTTGTCAGGTGAGTAGGATTATTCCTGATGATAGTGGGATTCCTTGGGTCACTTCGGGCACTCAGAAGTGGAAGGGTGATAGGCCTAGTTTTATAGCTAGGGCTATTGTTATAGTGTTTGATGTGATTGGGTTGGGTGTGCTTAGTACTGCTCACTGGCCCGTCAGTAATAGGTTGGTGATGATTCCTAGTATGAGGAGTATGGATGCGGTAGCTTGGGTGAGGAAATATTTTGTTGATGCTTCTATGGCTCGTGGATTAAATTTTTTTATTAGAATGGGGATGATAGCTAGTATATTTATTTCAAACCCAATTCAGATTGTTAGTCAGTGAGAGCTTATTAGTACTAGGATGGTCCCTAAGATGACGGTGGATAGAATGATGGTGAGGACGGGGGGTTTGATTAGTACGGGAAGGGTATAAACCAACATTTTCGGGGTATGGGCCCGATAGCTTATTTAGCTGACCTTACTGTAGAATTTGGTGTAAGTTGGTAGCACGAAGATTTTTGAGTTCTTAAGGTTAGGTTCGATTCCTATAATTCTAGAAATAAGAGGATTTGAACCTCTATAATTTACTCTATCAAAGTAACTCTTTTATCAGACATATTTCTTATGTTTGGGGAGGGATGCTTGCTGTTATGATGGGTAGGGCTATATGTCATATGCACAGCGCTAGTGTCAGGGGGAGGAAATTTTTTCATAGTAGGTGTATAAGTTGGTCATAGCGGAATCGTGGATAGGATGCTCGGATTCATAGAAAGAGGGCTGTTAGTAAAAGTGTTTTTGTGGTGAAGTTGATGGTGTATAGTTCTGGTAGGTAGGGGACGTGGAATGCGCCGAGGAACAGGGTCGTTGTGAGGATATTTATTATGATAATGTTAGCGTACTCGGCTAGGAAGAATAGGGCGAATGGTCCGGCTGCGTATTCGACATTGAACCCTGAGACCAGTTCTGATTCTCCTTCTGTTAAGTCGAATGGTGCACGGTTGGTTTCTGCCAGAGTTGAGATAAATCATATTATAGCTAGGGGCCATGTGGGGAGGATTAATCATAGGTGCTCTTGTGTGGTGATTAGCGTGGATAGAGTAAATGAACCGTTTATTAGTAAGACTGAGAGGAGGATAATAGCTAGTGTGACTTCATAGGAGATTGTTTGGGCTACGGCTCGGAGAGCCCCGATTAGGGCATATTTTGAGTTTGAGGCTCACCCGGATCATAGGATGGAGTAGACGGCCAGGCTTGATATTGCCAGTATAAATAGAATTCCTAGGTTTATGTTAACGAGAGGGTAGGGTATAGGTAGTGGGATTCATATGGTTAGGGCTAATGTTAAGGCTAAGATTGGAGCTATCACGAATATAGTGATGGATGATGTTAGGGGTCGTAGGGGCTCTTTGGTGAAGAGTTTTACGGCGTCTGCGATTGGTTGTAGGAGGCCGTAAGGTCCTACGATATTTGGGCCCTTGCGGAGTTGCATATATCCTAGGATTTTTCGTTCCACTAATGTTAAGAAGGCTACGGCGAGTAGGATTGGTACGATCAGTGAAATGATATTGATTGCGAACATGCTGTTAGGAAGAGGATTTGAACCTCTGAGAATAAAAGCTTAAGTTTTACGCAATTGCTGGGCTCTGCCACCCTAACAAGCCCTATTTCTAGGGCTATTGAGTAATGGACTGGCTAGATTGAGATTATATCATCTATTAGTCCTAAGGCATTCCAGTGGAATGGGCCTCGCTTCTCTTGTCCTTTCGTACTGGGAGAGGCTATTTTAATAGATAGAAACCGACCTGGATTACTCCGGTCTGAACTCAGATCACGTAGGACTTTAATCGTTGAACAAACGAACCCTTAATAGCTGCTGCACCATTAGGATGTCCTGATCCAACATCGAGGTCGTAAACCCTATTGTTGATATGGACTCTCGAATAGGATTGCGCTGTTATCCCTAGGGTAACTTGTTCCGTTGATCAAATTGTTGGATCAATAAATGATAGAGTGCTTCGACTGGTCTGTCTGTAATTGAATCACTCGGAGGTTGTTTTGTTCTCCGAGGTCGCCCCAACCTAAATTGCTAGCCCATTGATAAGGTTGTGTTAGTCCTGTTGGTGCTGTAATAAGTTACCATGGGCTAGTTAATTAAAGCTCCATAGGGTCTTCTCGTCTTATTGGTCCATTCCCGCCTCTTCACGGGAAGGTCAATTTCACTGATCAGAAGTAAGAGACAGTTAAACCCTCGTGTGGCCATTCATACAAGTCCTTATTTAGAGAACAAATGATTATGCTACCTTTGCACGGTCAGGATACCGCGGCCGTTGAACTAGCGTCACTGGGCAGGCAGTGCCTCCAATACTAGGCATGCTGGAGGTGATGTTTTTGGTAAACAGGCGGGGTTTGTGTTTGCCGAGTTCCTTTTACTTCTTTTAATCTTTCCTTACTGCACGCCTGTGTCGGGCTAACAATTGATTTGATATGTGTTTTATTAGTGGTTTATCTTTATCATGTTGTTAACTATCAGTGAGTATTCGTTGACTGTTATAAGCTTGTGCAAGGAGAAATGTTTCTTGTTACTCATATTAGCATTATTGCTTCTATTTTTGAATAGATTAGCCCAGTGGCATGTTAGGAGTTGTTTGGGATTTTTGGAATTAAGTGGTGTGAATTGTTGAGCTTGAACGCTTTCTTAATTGGTGGCTGCTCTTAAGCCTACTATGGTTTTGCTTAATTTTACTCTCTAAGTAAGGTTGTATCCTTGTTCTAAAAAGCTGTACCTTTTTAGACTATATTTTAAATTTACATTATAATTTTAGGGTTACTAGGTAAATTTAAAGTTGAACTGAGATTCTGTTCTGGGCAACCAGCTATCACCAGGCTCGTTAGGCTTTTCACCTCTACTCATGAATCTTCTCACTATTTTGCGACATAGATGAGTTTACCCCCGTGGGTTGTTCATAAGTAGCTCGTCTGGTTTCGGGGTGGTTAGCTTAAGGTCTCTTTGCTAAATTGTTCTAGCTAATTCATTATGCAAAAGGTATAAGGGGTAATCTTTGCTGTTTATTACTTTAAATTTTTCTTTCATCGTTCCCTTGCGGTACTTTCTCTATAGCTCCGAGTAGAATTTCCATCTCCTGTACTGTAATAGTGTAACTAAATGTTTTGATTGAGGTTATAGTGATAATTGAGTTGGTAGTCGGTTGGGCTAGCTTTGGTTCAAAGCGGTCATCGGTATATGAAATCTCCTGGGTGTAAGCCGGGTGCTTTTGTTAAGCTACACTTTGATTTACCCAAGCACACCTTCCAGTATGCTTACCTTGTTACGACTTATCTCCTCTTGCTTTAGGCTTAGTTGATGGATTATGAAGTGTTTAGATATACTGCTTGAGGAGGGTGACGGGCGGTGTGTGCGTGCTTCATGGCCCTATTCAATTAAGCTCTCTATTCTTAATTTACTACTAAATCCACCTTTAGTTTCTAGTTTTCATAAAAACTTTCGTGAGTGTGTTCTTGATTAGAAAATGTAGCCCATTTCTTCCCACTTCATGGGTTACACCTTGACCTAACTTTTTTATGTACTATTATTATGCTTACTTTTCTTCCTTTTTTGAGGGTTTGCTGAAGATGGCGGTATATAGACTGGCTTAGCTAGAAGTGGTGAGGTATATCGGGGTTTATCGATTATAGAACAGGCTCCTCTAGAGGGATGTAAAGCACCGCCAAGTCCTTTGAGTTTTAAGCTGTTGCTAGTAGTCCTCTGGCAGGTAGATTTGTTATGTAAGCTACCTATGTTTAGGGCCGAGCATAGTGGGGTATCTAATCCCAGTTTGGGCCTCGGCTATCGTGCTGTCGGAGGTAATAAAGTCACTTTCGTGGTATATTTTATATTAACAGTAGCTTTTTACGGCCAGGTTAAATTTTAACTTTAGTGCTGTTCTAGCTCTTAACACGTTTTACGCCGTGGGCCTATTAATTTGGGCTAATCGTATGACCGCGGTGGCTGGCACGAAATTTACCAGCTCTTTATGCTAACATGGCTTAGTCGAACTTTCGTTCATGGCTTAATTTTTATCACTGCTGTGTCCCGTGGGGGTGTGGTTGAGCAAGGTGTTATGAGCTACTTGTAAGTGTGCTTGATACCTGCTCCTTTTAATCGCATGGCGATTTAGAGGGCATTTTCACCGGGGTGTGGAGACTTGCATGTGTAACCCTGTTAATAACTAATAGGAAGGCCAGGACCAAACCTTTGTGTTTATGGAGTCTTGTGACTCTTCTAGGCATTTTCAGTGCCTTGCTTTATTTAATAAGCTACATTAA